AGTAAAAACTCCATAGAGTTGGTCTTTTGAACCCGCTTCAAGCTATCATGACAATTCACGAATCTTGGGGTAAACAATCTCTCTTGCTTATGTTTACTTTTTTCACCATTTGATTCTTGTACATAGGAAATGAGACTCAACTTTTTTACTGCAAATTTAGAAGCCGTTTTCTTTCACTCATATAACTATCTGGTTTAGTTCATCAACTCAAATGCTGAAGAAAAATAAAAATATATATAGTCAATCAAATCTTTTTATCCTTGTTTCTAGAAAGAAAAGAATTTTGATAAATTTTAGGTCTCACCGAATCACACGTAGAGATATTGATAACACACATAGAGCTAATGGTATTTCATAACTAATTGATTGAGCAGCTGCCCGTAGACCACCTAAAAAGGAATATTTATTATTTGATCCATACCCCGACATAAGAAGTCCAACGGGAGCAATACTTGAAATGGCAATCCAAAAAAAAACACCAATACTAAGATCGGCTAGAACAAGGTGATCACCAAAAGGAATTACTGAATAACTTAGAAAGATAGATATTACTGCTATGGATGGTCCAATACTGAATAAACGAGTATCTCCTGTAGATGGAATAAGGTTCTCTTTCAAAAGTAGTTTTGTCCCATCTGCTAGAGCTTGAAGAATTCCTAAAGGGCCGGCATATTCAGGCCCGATACGTTGTTGTATTCCTGCAGATATTTCTCTTTCTAACCAAACAATTACTAGTACACCTATTGTGATTCCTAATACAAGAGTCACAATAGGGACAAGCATCCATATGATCCCATAGACTTCTTTTAAGGATTCCAATTTGGAAAAAGAATTGATAGTCTCTATTTCTGTTGTATCAATTATCATTTCAACGATCAACTTCTCCCATAATGATATCTATGCTACCTAGTATTGTCATAATATCAGCCAATTTCATTCTTTTAACTAACTGAGGAAGAATTTGCAAATTGATAAAACCTGGTGGGCGAATTTTCCATCTCCAAGGAAAAACGCTCTGGTCTCCTATCAGAAAAATCCCCAATTCTCCTTTTGGGGCTTCAACTCTCACATAAAGTTCTTGTTTCGACAATTCAAAAGTTGGAGAAGGCTTTTTACTAATAAACCGATATTCAAAATCATTCCATTCAGGATCTTTTAATCTGTCAAAACGGCGCATTTCTAAATTTTCGTAAGGCCCTCCTGGAATTCCTTCCAGAGCCTGTTGAATAATCTTTATGGATTCTGTCATTTCACCGATTCGTACTAAATAACGAGCTAATGAATCCCCTTCTCGTTGCCATTGAACCTGCCAATCAAATTCGTCGTAAGACTCATAATGATCAACTTTACGAAGATCCCATTCTATTCCGGAAGCTCGTAGCATTGGTCCCGATAAACCCCAATTTACTGCCTCGTCTCTCCCAATAATGCCTACGCCTTCAACTCGTTCTAAAAAAATAGGATTCCGGGTAATAAGTTTTTGATACTCAGCAACCCCTGTTAAAAAATAATCGCAAAAATCCAAACATTTATCTATCCAGCCATAGGGTAGATCGGCAGCCACTCCTCCAATACGAAAATAATTATGCATCATTCGCATACCGGTGGCAGCTTCGAATAGGTCATATATCAATTCTCTTTCTCGAAAAATATAGAAGAAAGGGGTCTGTGCACCAATATCCGCCATAAAAGGACCGAGCCATAACAAATGAGAAGCTATCCGACTCAACTCCAACATAATGACTCTGATATAGCTAGCCCTTTTAGGTACTTGAATATTGCCTAATTGTTCGGGTCCATTTATGGTTATTGCTTCTGTGAACATAGTAGCTAAATAATCCCAACGTGTTACATAAGGCAAATATTGTATAATTGTTCGGTTTTCCGCAATTTTCTCCATCCCTCTATGTAAATAACCCAATATTGGTTCGCAGTCGACAACATCTTCACCATCTAGAGTAACGATGAGTCGAAGAACACCGTGCATTGATGGGTGCTGAGGCCCCATATTGACTATCATGAGGTCTTTTCTTGTAGTTGGTGCAGTCATAAGTTTTTTAACGATTCATTCTTCCATGAATTACTGAAAGTGAAAAGAAGTTCATCAAAATTTAATCGAAACATATAAGTGAAAATGAAATAACTCTTCAAATTAATCAAATTAACGAGTTTTTGTCTCTCGAATGTCCAACTGATTAATTAATTCTTTATAACGTACTCTATTTTTTTTTGCCAAATAAGCTAGCAGTCGTTGACGTTTTCCCAAAATTTTCTTCAAACCTCTCTGAGATAAATAGTCTTTTTTGTGCAATTCTAAATGTGAAGTAAGTCTCCGTATCTTATTGGTGAAATTGAATACTTGAAATTCAACAGATCCTTTCTTTTCTTCTTGAAAAATAACTGAAATGACAGAATTTTTTACCATAAATGAATTTCCCCTTTCTTTATTTTACAGATATGGATTTTTTCGAATTTTATTGATCAGTAATAATAATGCCAGTAATTTGAACGTGGTATATAGACTTAATTTCTTTATGAACCTCTAATTTTAGCAATTCCAATAAATTAATCAAATTTGAAATTTGATTCAGATAGGAATCCAAAAAGGTGGTAGGTACGTTTTTTTCAGTCACAAAAGCGAATAATTGAAACCTAAAATCCTAAAATGAAGAAGATTCTGTTGATTCATTTCTAGATCTAATCAATACCTTATTTTATTGATTTAGTATTGTCTACTCGAATTAGATTCGAATGAGATGTAAAACAAGGCATGTTTGCATTTGTTTGCTTTCAGATACTCTATACGAGACAGGGTATATAGTACTATCAATTAATTTTCAATCGTGGATACATATGTATCCTTAAGATACTGAAACGGCTACCATTATTGGTATCAAACCAATAACGATTCATACAAGCTAAATCTTCTAATCGATAATTAGGCCAAAGAAAGAACTTAAATTTAATTAATTCATTTTTATCTTTATAAAGGGGTTTCCGTTCACCCAAAAATTGACTCCAGTTTTTTACATTGGTTTCGTTGCAAAATACTGAATTTCTATCGACGACATTCCAATTCAAAGAATTAAAAAAACTTCGAATTCTCAATTCTCTACGACGTCTAGACCATAAAATATTTTCAGGAACAAGCAAATCAAAATGAGTTTTTTCTGTATTTATTCTTTGAGTTTGAGGTTGCAGAATGAATTTGTCAAAATTCTTTTTATCAACATATCTTTGTTCTCGGTATCTTTGATTAGTTTGGTGTTTACTTTTATGAACCAATGAAATACCTATGGTTTGATACATAATAAATTGTCCATTATGTTTTACAGACAACCGAATAGGTTCGATAATCAATACCCCCTTCTTCATCAAGTCTGTAAGAGGTAAATTTGCCTGAATCAGCATTATATCCAAACTCATTTCTCTCCTTTGAATTGACGATATAGTAATTTTGGTTGGATTTATCAGTCGAAGCAGGAGACAATATACCTTGATATTTTCGAGCATTCTTTTATTCAAAGCATCGTTCCATCTCAATTGAAAAAGCAAATAACGTTTCAAGAACAAATCTAGTTCTGCTTCCGTGTTGCTTTTGTATTGTTTTTTATTTTGACCCTTTTTTGTGTCTGATTCCACGTAATCTTTTTCAAGATCGGTTTGATGTTTTGAAAAAACAGGGCTCAGATTTCCTTTGTTTTCTATATCTGATCCACGCTCTCTTTGACTTGGGGGTTCTTTTGTTTCTTGACTTCGATTCTTGATTTTTTTATTTGATGGTAGAAAAAAGTTTTGTTTTTGGTTTTTATTTTGAATAACATTTTCATTTGTATTCAAATTAAAAAGAAGGAATTTGCTTGGTATAATCCACGGTTTTTTTTTATAGACATTATAAAGTAGTACAAATTCTGGGAAGAACCAAAATTCCAGATTCAATATGGGACGATTAAATATTTTTTCATTCATTCCCATCCAATCAAAAAAGACTTTTTTCGAATTTTTTTGAGTTTTTTCTGGATTTTGATGAGTTGTAAGATAAAAAACCCCTTTTTTCTCAATTTTATCAATTATTTGATAATTATTAATACCAATTTTAGTATTTGGATTATTGTTGGTATCGATCTTAACCCAGGCTTCAATATCTCCTTTTTGTCTAAGAGAAAAATGGATAATTTTCCAATCAAAATATTTTCTATCGAGATTTCTTTCTATATCTAGAATATTGACCTTTCTTAGATAATTATTGATATGAAGATTGCCGGGCATATCAACAAAGTTGTGTTTGGACGTGTTGGAATTATACGAAATTTCTAAGTTCTTCTTTACTTGAAAGGGTAATCTAGAAAAAAATGAGTCACTTTTATTTTCATAATTAATTGATTTATATGCTAAAAGACCATATCTATAACATTTTTTAAAATTATCTTTTTGGTTTGATAATGAATAGAGTTCCGAATCATTTTCTTTTTTGTAATGAATTAATTGGTCTTTTTCATATGAATTCCATTTGTTTAAGTTTCTATTTTTATTTTGAGCCATACAACTTTGATTAACCTTAGTTCGCCATTTTTTTGGCATTAATCTAGACCATCTAATCTGAGATAAATCGTATTGATAATGCCATCTTAACCAGTTTTTCCATTGATTAATTCTATAACTCTGAAGTTTCTTATGTTTTAATTCCGAATGAAATATTCCTAGTGTTTTAAAATAGTCCTTTATTTTAGTCTTAAGGAAGCAAGACGTTGTGTTATATTGAAGAACAGATCTAAATTTAGACAAATTAATAACTTGGGTTTGTGATAATTTGTAAAATACATATGCTTGTGACAAGTAGGATAAATCACAAAAAATATGTGAATTTTTCTTACTAATATTATAAAGTGACTTTTTTATAGTCGAAATAAAGATAAAGTGAATTTTTTTTTTATTAGTAATTTTTTCTTGATTTATTTCATTATTGGAGATGAATTTCTCAATCAATTTGTTTGTTGATT